GCGAATGCGTGCACTTCTTTCAGAGCCTCTTTGAAAGCCTTGCTTGGGCCCTAATAGTAAGTTGGGATGAAACAATCTCTTTCAGATCTTTTTCTTCAGTGGATGAATTGATTTATGAATAAGCACTCACCATGTCAAGTCAGCTAGTCATTCAACTAATCTCGTCCGCTTCCAATTTTCAAAGTAAGAAGCCGAAGCCCTTTTTTCAGGAGTAATCGAATCAGCAGGCACAACAGAAGGAATCAACATAGGGAGTTAGCTTAGCGTTCGAGGACAGCACTCACCTCTGCCACCGGATCTCGAAACCGAATCTTTCACCGACTTTCCAAAACACCACCAGTAAAGCTAGTTTCAAAGAAAGTAGAATATTTATATATCATTTTTTTTTAAGAGCCTATATATATATAATAATAATATAATATGAGAATGAAATCAAACAATTTCATTGCCTCATGGGCGATCGCTCGCTTCGTCTCCGTCGTCTGTGAATCTATTGGTTTAATCGAAATAAGGAAGGGCTTCCGTTAGGATGCGGAGTGGAACCTCTTTGCGGAGCCTTTGAATATTTCGTGAGAATTCATGGGTTGAAAAGGGACGGGACAAGGATATACCCTAAGAAAGCCTGACCGATAGACTCTTCTTTGTTCTGTGTAGTTGAAGACTTAGTGACTTTGCCAAATGAACCATATCCCTATATAAGAAAATGATGATATCGATACCATCTGCTCGCCCTCAGAAACTTCATAAGATTGTTATACTCATTGACATTCCCTTTGGGTCTAATGCTAGTTGTTTTCTCTTAATTGAGATTCTTCGGTTGCGATTTCTACACCAGCCCCTACATTGACTATCGGAAATGGACCTACTAAAGTTCCTGCACTAGGCTCTCTCTTTTAGAAGAGCGGAACCTACGACTACAACAGCTGGTTCTGTATTCGATCGTACACTCGTTCGGTTGGTTGTTGCTGGATCAACGTATGCTTCATCGGTTTTTTAAATAAATAAACCACTAGTTCCGCTACTGGCTACCGACCTGGAAGGAATGTTGGGCAAGACGGTGATGGATAAGCTATTGATGGTGCCGGTACATAAGCCAAATCAACTGGATCTACTTCAAGCACTCAATCTGGATCTTCACCTGTAACAGGATATGCTTTTCACGCCACTGGCGATGGATCAATAACTCTTTATACTAATGAAGTTACTCGTGCTTCTGGCTACGCTATTGGCTATGCTGACTCAGATACCCTCACCACCTTTGCCCCAGCGGCTTTGCCTCTCCTGCTCCTTAGTGAACCGGATCAACCACTTAGGCAGGGTCTACTTCTACTGGTGTTGGATTCTCCCTGCATAAGTGGTTGATCTTAGCGTGCTAGCCGCTGTCTCATTTCGTATAGTGATAACGTTGTTTTCTCTTTCTTAGCGCTCCGCCCTTCTTGTATAGTAAGGGGAACTCTGGTTACGCGGCTTTCTCTTATAGGGGTCTATTTTCTCTGACTTGACTCAGCTTGACCTACTTGACTCAGCGGTTAGAGTCTCGCTTTCATACGGCGAGAGTCATTGGTTCAAATCCAATAGTAGGTAAAACCGGCCGAAACCCCTGCTTTTGCCAGCATGACAGCAAGGAGTCAACTGAATGACCAAAGCATCGGCTGCTTCAACTTGTGGCCTTCTTCGACCTGCGATTCTCTCTAAGAGAATCTGATCTACGACCACCCTCTCTTCTTCTCTTCATGTATGTGGGCTGCCTGCCCCGTCCCGAATAGACGAACAGGAACAAACTGAAGAAAGGCGCGAGAGAGAAAGTTGAGTATCAACTCACCTCCCCTCTTCCACAATTAGGTGAAGACCAGGAGGGCCGGAAACCCCAACGGGAAACCTTTCACCGCGCCACACGATTCTTTTGCGAAGCGCTCTCTCAGACGTTTCCACTCCTGCCCCCGCAAGCAAAGAGGTTTCAAGATACCAGGCGACCAAGTTAAAGTGAACAGCCCCGAGCAAATCTTCTAGAGAGCGTACCCTTTGTTTCTACTCTTTCTCTCTTCTAAGAATAAAAGAATCTTTTTTTTTATGGACTTCTTTTCTTGGACCTCCGACCAATGAGGTGATGACACATGCATGCGTGCATATGAACTTCTAAAGAGTGGGTTCAAAACCAGGGTGGCACTATGAAACTCAATCCATTATAAGGCTATTGGTGGATTATTTAGATTTTCGAATAGACTTTGAGATAAGAGGAGACTTTAAGGATATTTTGTCGAGATAAGGACTTGCAAAAGTCGAATAATCGCAGAAGTCAGGTCTCAGACTCGCAGAAGACAAGTGAAAAGTCTCTCGAGGTTTCGCCAAAAATCGTTTGGGATGGAATCGTTTTTTTGAAGTTGGTTTGAGAACCTGATTGAAGAAGACCAGAATTTTGGAATACACATAGATCTGCAGATCCAGTGTGCAGATTTTTTCTAGTGTGTTTCGATTTAGGGATTCCACAGTTCAGACAGAGACGTTGTTGAGTATGTGGCTTGACTGACTCCAAGGTGACTCAAGTCTCGATTGAGCAGTCATTTTTCATAGTCACGGGTCTTGCTTTAGCACCGTTTTACATTTGCAATTGTAGAGGGCGGTTTGTGACCTTCCAATTTTCCAGTGAAACCGGGGACCGAAAGGTCGTGAAAGATAGCAAAAAGATGCATTCATTTCTAGGCTAATTCAGTGTCTTGTGGATGCTATCTATGAAGTAGTTAGACACGCTCTTTGGGGGATCTATTGGGTCTTTTAAAAGGACTCAATCAAAGGGCACAAACAAGGAGAGCCTGCTCTTTTTCTGAGGTTGGGTTTTGAGATGAGAGTAGAATACACACGTCGAAGAAATCCGTTGTCTAAAGAGAGTAGAGTGATCTCAAATAGTTTTATATTTTCTTAAAACTTGACTTTTTTAAAAAATAAAGAAAATCTAGTTTTTTGAATCAAATCAAACTATATGTCTTTTTTTTTTTTCATTCTTGAGAAAAGAGAAACCCGCAGATCTAGCGCTAATGGCTTCTTCAATCAAGTGATGTTGTTATAGCCGAACAACAAAAGAAAGCATATGAACAGCATCTATAGTTGTTAACAGTAAAAAAAAAGTTATTCGAAGCTGTGCTAATGGTGGTCAAGGATAAGGTACTAGTTTCAGTGGGAGACATTGAGTCTGCATGAGAAATCTGGGAGACTCCACAGAGAATGTATAAGTCAGTGACAATGGTGAACATGAAGTTTCTTCGGCAACGGTTCTTTCCAAACAAGATGCAAGAGAGGACGAGCCTGTCTCAGCACTTATACAAGATAAAGAAGATGATCAAAGAATTGGTAGCAGTGAGAGTCAAAATGACTGATCGTGATCAGTGACCAGGAAGTCTGCTGAAGTCGTTTGAGTCTTTGACAACCACTCTTTCCCGTGAAACTCCTTATTTAACTATGATTGATCTGACCATTTTTTGTTCCTTATCCGCAAGGAACTTTAAAAACGGATTTCTCATCGGCATGAGCATTCATCTCTCTCATGTTCACCTCAAGGTGCTAGGACTCGAACCTCCGCCCCGTACCACCTTGTCTTAGCTTCAAGTTGTTTTATAACCTTCGTTCATTCGCTTGGTTAGATCTTCCTTTCCTATTATTTGAGTAATAGTGATCTCGTCTGTCTTACGGTGTTTATGAATTGGCACTTGCCTTGGGTTGGGCTTTCACTCCGCCTCGTCATCACTATCCTTTCTGGTCTATAGCCCATATTGAATGAATGAAACGATCCCAGCCCAGCACGGTCTTCAAAGCGTAAACAAGCCAAGCTGTTTGTTAATCACTGCACCAAGGGGAAGCAACCTGAACCTCCAACCCTATCTCCTAGCTATCGTCTAAGGCCCTTGGTTACTAATCTCCTCTTCTTAGCCCCTCCTACTCCTCCGTCCCTGACCTTCTCAAGCCTTACCGTAACAGCCCCTCTTACCTTCACAATCAAAAAAGGGTTTAATAAAAAATACCGGGAAAAAAGACTCGGTCAATCGAGAACTGGTTTTAATGAAATTGCACCTAAGAGAGAAAACTCTTCCCATTTTGATTGCAGTTTTCCGAATGAGAAACCATTTTCATCATTTTACAAATATAGAAGAATGAACAAAAACCAATTCAATTAGAAATCAATATGAATTGCCTTAGGCTCTCCAACTCGCCCATACATATAAGGCTATGATCTGGATCTGGACTCTCGGCAAGACCAATCATAGGGCGTACCATGCGTAGTTAGTTTAGGAAAGAAAGATGCGCATTTGAGCCAAGTCTCTATCTTTTCGCTGGCCTATGTGATCTTGATCTAGCCAAGTCTGTCGTCGTCTATGTTTGGGCATATGTCTGATAGAGAGAGACTCGAGATTCGTTTTTGATTGGGAATTCACCAATTCAAACATCTGTCTTCGACGTGGATCTTTCTTGTCTAATTAGAGACAACGTGGATTTCTCTGGACCAAGGCATCTTCTTTGACCATCTCAGATTCTTTCATTTTTCAGAGTTCTGTTCTCATCGATAATCAGACTGTTTTGAGTGGATCTAGTTGAGACGCAGCCAAGCTAGACCAGACCCCTCGCTGCTTCTTCTCTAGCGTAATTGCTAAAACGAGAAGTGTAGTCGGTCAGTGACGAAAGAAGGGTCTGCGAAATCCTATAACGAAGCGTCATCGTGAGAAACTGAGTAAGCATAAGCGGAAGCCCAGCAAGCCTATATCTATTTGCGTCAGCATCAGGGCCAAAAGCTTGACCTCAGCGGGTTGAACATTGGCTTGAGTTGACATAACTTCTTGACCTTGATTGGTTCTTTTGTCAAAGTTCTCTACTGAGTAGTGAGTATTCAGATGGAATGGCAAAAGGCCGTCTTTCTTTTCTAGCGGATCTATCAGTGTCCACATAGGTTTATGACGAAAGGTGAATGTCAGTAGCGAGTTTTCAATGTCTCGCTCGATACGCATTGTTCTAGGGATTTCTTTAACGCAAACAGTGAAGTGGAAAGCACGAGTGATCCGCTAGTGAGTGGATCAACTCGTCTTCGGCTCTTCCTTTTTCTTCCAATCAAGAAGACGTCTTCAACTACCTACATACAAACGTCTTTCTGATGAGCTAGTTGTTATGGCTCTCTTTCTTTCTCTTTCATTTAGTGCTTTCGGTGGTTGTTCTTATCGGGTATGTGGAGTAACCTCAAAAATCGAAAGGGTGGCGTTAGCCACAGAATCTTTATGTTTTCGCCCCTTTCAAAGATAGGAAGTCGAACTCCCCTTAGCTAGTCTTATCCCCTTCCTGCCCCGCCTACGATTGCCTTCTCTTATATAGGCTATTTGCCTTGTCCTCTTCTTTTATTATGCATGCCTCCCCGAAAGCGGACATTAAGGCTAACGTAAACCTTCGTGCAACCTCTTCGATTCCTCCAGTTCCAGACTTGCTAAGACCGCTTATTCCGAAACTACCTATTTTTCTGAAATCCGGAAAACAAGTCCTTTTGATTCAATTGCAGAAGCCCTTTTTCCACTTCTAAGGAAAATTAGCTTCATTCCTATTCTTGTTCTAACTGTGCACAACCTATCTTATTCCACAAGTAAGTAAAGCCGGAAAGCAGGAAATCCAGTGACGAACTCGGACATTCAAATAGCAGGGGATTCTCGTTTAATAAGCTTCTTGTGCGCTTCCCCGTTCGAATGCCTTGCTTTCCCACTCTTGCCTTAGGGCCTTTTCTTTGGAGTCTCCCATAGTCAATGTTGAATCCCATTTTTTCATTCTCATGCTACAGGACTGGTTGAGAAAGAAGATGCCGACCGATCCGATCCTTTCCTTTCACTAGATGCCCTGTCTTCTGTTTATCGATCCCCTGCTCTTTCTTATGAGATATCGAGAAATTCATTCAACTGAAAAATCTTTCATGATATTCTTCTTTTGACGATGAACCACTCCGGTACAACAAGTAATCCCTTGCTTCTTACCGCGTAGTGGGAACATACTTATTAGCATTTTATGGAGACTCCAAAGAAAGTCACTTCAGGAGCGAGGGCTCTCTACAAAGATTCTGGAGATCCGGGGAGAGAGGAAAGAAGATCTTAGACTAGCCCAGAGAAAGAGTTCAGAAAAAAGAAGTCTCCATCAATCACATCGTATGAAGTCAAATCAAAAAAGTGAAATACATACATACGTAAGCGGCGGTGCGGTCTTCAAAGCGAACCAAGTCTATCAAGGAAGCAGAAAGAAGAACTCTTAATCGCTGTCAGGGGAGCATCAAGCTTTCCAAGCCATCTACTTAAGAGAAGTAACTAGCCAGGCTACCATTTCCTTCTAATTCTAAGGCTCAGCTACTATGCGGTTAGAAGGTGCTAGATTGCTCTGTGGAATAGGAGTAGAAGTGGAACGGTTAGCTCTTCTTTGCATCTCTCCTGGTTATAAATGGACACTCTTTGGGCTAACGCACACCTTTGGGATATAGACACTTTTGATTCCCCTCTTTCGTAATAGAAAGGGACTGATTCTACATATTGCTATGAATCAATACCCGAATAAGCCGTTACAAGCTGTGAGGGATTAAGGGCAATGCGGACTTCTGATCCCTATTTGAGATAGAAGAATAGGCAAGCTTCTTGGGGCTCCCTGGGTTTGCTAGATTTGACACAGATATTAGACCGTGGGGCACGAAATCCTTAATAGCCTAAAATGGCATTAGCTTCTTAAATGCCCTAGGAATTAGTAATAGCGGGCATATCTCCATCTCCTAGTTCTAGTTCGATGAGAAGGAAATAGTATATGGCCGGAAATCGGCTTCTCAGCCTAGCTAAAGAAAGTGACACTGGACGAGGAGGGTGAATCAATAGGAATAGGCAGAGAATGCCCAATAGGGTCTTTGGCTGTTTTATCATCTATAGAAGAAGCAGTTTGCGCCTTTTTCGCTGTTAGGGAGGGACTGATTGTTGCTAGCTAGTTCTTGGGGGAGGTTGATTCAATCCTAAAAGAATAGGAATAGAATGCGCACAGAGAAGGAGCTCTTGGAGGACGGATTCCGTTTCGTTTAGTAAGAGTCGCTCGACTCTTTAATGAAGATTTGAGAGGGTAGATCGCGGGTTGGTCTTCACTGACACACTATCGGGCCTTTCAGGTTAAGTTAGTGTTCAATGAGCCAATACCCGCTAAGAAAGTTCCTTACTTAAAGGCTTCTAGAAAGCGGTTTAAGGAGAGCGCTTCGCATTACATCAGTCTCCGCCGGGGGATGGGCATCAGAGCCATCGAGGAGTTGCAAGGACCGATCACTGTGGGGTCTGCTAAGCATAAGTCCTTCACCCGGACTAAAGCCCGAAGATTGGAATTCCATTGCTGTCATTTTATATGTATATGGTTACAATTATCTACGTTCACAATGTGCCTATGATGTAGCACCAGGCGGACTGTTAGCTAGTGTGTATCATCTTACGAGAATAAAGTCTTTTTATGCAAAAATACCGGGAAAATGAAATTCAATTGTACTAGGCCAATTATCGTAGATCGGGTTCCGGGTTCTTTCCTCGAACTCCCGGATTGGTATTTCGTAATGTAAAGCTAGTCTAAAGTAGATTCAGGATCAGGGCGGAGGGTGGATGTAGCGGATTTGATCATCCTCTGCTCGTAAGGATCCGGGGCACCGCCCAAAAGCGTCACGGACGAACCTAATCGTCTCGCAGTTACGCGCACCAGCTCACAATCAGCCACAACCGATAAGAAGTCAGACTAGTAGAAAGAGCAGTACGCACCCACATTCTAATACCTTCCAGCATAAAAGCCTTTTTTTTAGGGGTAGTCAAATTCCGGATCGAAGAGATTCACCCGTAGTGGATAAGGAGGCAAAGCCAGAGGCAAGGCTATAAGCGCCTCTATCTGTATGGGAGAATTTATTGCTCAAGCTTCTCGATCTGGGAAGGAACAGCTCGCTACTACTACATACGATGCACTATTATTATTATTATTATTATTAATAGGCTCGACCCGGCCCGGAAGAGCGATCCAGGCATTTGAAAATCGTGATCCAAAGAGAGTCCTAATCGCCATAGTCAGAGATTTAGATGTAGTTCCGGATGATCCAGATCCAGTCGATTTAGCAGTCGCGCTCTTGCCCCCGAGTCTTGGTTTAGTAAGCATGTGAGTTAGAATGTACTATCCTCCCGACTGGTCAGCGAATGACGCGAGCGCGACAAGTAGAAAAATTCATGATGTGACCATGACTCCCAAACATCTCTACCCGAGTTAAAGAAGAAGATCGACTTTTTTTTTGAGCAGGAAGCGAGTCAAGTAAAAAAAGCACGATCTCAAGGAAGTGAAAACACAGAAAGAAATAGAATCCACAAACCAAAAGTAAAAAGCAAGATGAAGAAGAATTCAGACCAGTATAAGAGCAATAAAGTTGGCAAATCCACTGCCCGAGAAGACAGAAAGAGGTCTTTATTTTGAAAAGACAGAGACAGAAAAGAGAAGATATTGTTCCAAGGACAGAAAAGCCAATAAAAGACATTGATCTTGCCACTAGTGTATCAAACCAAAGAAAAAATGCGCAAGCAAGTCTATCAGAACAAGATACTGATACAAATACCTGAGGGCTAAGCCAATAGGATACCAAAGGGCTAAGGCAATCCGATAGAGAGATACCGTTCTTTTGTGCTCTATCCAATAGGATACCTGTTATTCGAGTCACAGAACTTGAGGGAAAGAACTTTAGGAAAAATAAGAACCTGTGCTTACCAGAATATTTTGTCAATCAACCACTTGCACTTTTTACTTCCTTCACTTTAACTAGCGCTTTTCGGAAAAGAAGTGGTTTTCTCTTTTGACTCACAAGGCTAGGTCTTACACCCGAAAGAGTCTTTACCTATCTTAACTTATCTAAACAGGCTATCTGACTTACCATCACTTCCCGTACTACTTGTAGCCCTTTTCTTTCTGGTGCAACAAATAATTAGAGAAAAGAGTCGATCATCTGACCATGCTTCTTGAAGAGAGCGACTTTCACTTGAAGACCAGAAATCGGGGACACAAGGTTTGGTCGAAGATTAAAGAGCTCTTACGAGAATTCCAAGGACCGGACAGAAGCTTTAACTGTCCTAGCTGTAAAAAAAAATAGGGTACTAACTTGCTTTTATGCTTTTAACTGGATATTCCGTGTAAGGCATAAGCCCTCAAGCAAGAGTTCGAAGGTTTCTTTTCCCACTTCCGCTGTCACTTCTACTTGCAACCAAGAGGCAAGCTGGAAAACAAGCAATATTGGCCTTTCTTCCTGTCCCAAAAGTACCTTTCTTTAGAGCGGAAATGACATCCAACCCTCCCTATGGTTACGGCTCTTCCATTGAACTCGAATTGGGACTGGCGTACGGGCTTGACTTTCAAAGCAATGGAATGGATAGAGTGAGATGAATGTGCTGCTTATTCTCGAACAGTTGATTCCGTGCCTGAATGTCCCGCTCTTTCTCGAAGACTGGAAGTTTCTTCTATTCCTAATGCCCTGGATGCCTCCAAGAAGTGAGAAAGAGTTTGCCTTTTCGAATAGGAAGAGCGCTTCCAGCAAGTAGAAAAAGGGCTTGTTCACGAATGCGCTGTGGGACTGATTACTTTCCTTCGTCACCTTCTCCTTCTTCCTTGACTGGCCAATTACCTTTCTTTCCTGGCTAGTCTTATTGCTAGTATTGCTATGCCTTCCCTGATGACTTGACTGGTGCAGTCTCAGTTCCCGCTCTTACAGCTCTCGTAGTCGTTGCCGCTGCTGGAGAAATTGTTGGAGGAATACCCGAAGTAAGGACACTAGTCTCAGGAAGGTGCCCAGACTCGGTTGTGAAAGAATCAGTTGTTGGGTGAATATCCTTTGCTAGAGTGATCGTAGCCGCTCTTACTCTTGCTGCATAGAATGCCCTGAGAGAGATAGCTGTGAGGAAGGGACTGATTGCACATGGCATGGGTAAGTCACTTCTTGCACTAGTCTTGTATCAGGGACATGGCCATCAGAGGATTGAGGGACAGAAGAAATTGCAATTGGCTCGAGAAGAAAAGCAACTCCAACAACTAGCTTTGGCTAGAATGAAGCTCCAACTCAAACCTCCGGGACTCACTCGTAATCACCTGGGACGGAATTACTTGGAAAGATAGAGCCACAGACTACTTCAATGGGATTAGTGGAAATGGGAATGGGAGAAGAGATTCCAAAGGCTTACCTTTTTTTTGCAACTAAATAGCTCTCCAAACTGTGGTCTGGCACGACATCGAGAAGATAACTAGATTAAATCGAAAGGAGCTATTCGCCTCTCGTCCCTTATCTTCCCCTCTATCAGTAGGCTATTATATCTATTAGGTATATATTTAGATTGACGACAGTATATTGTGAGTATGGCTTGGGTAGCGCATTCAAAGAAGAGTAGTACTTCATATCCAGTATGAGTTACTTGCGGGTTTCCTATATACCCTAACCATTGATTGGCTTGAGTGGAACGCTCGTATGTAAGCAAGTGCCTTTGGACCTATCCCCGCCATATCCTCGCCTTATTCCGCCTTTTCACTTTTCAACAAAGACCTAGAAAAGCCTCAATCAAGGGGAGGAACGAAGGAACGAGACTGAATAGGAGAGGGACGGAGTCAATGAAGGGAGAGGGACTGCGGATATTGCTACTATTGATACTGGTACAAGGGGGACAAGAAATCCTATTGGAGGGCTGATACTCAAATAGCCCAGGAGGAAATAGGATAGTCCAGGTAATAAAACAAGAGGAAATGCCTAGGTTAGAGCCAGACTTCTATAGATATAGACAAAATATATGCTACTGGAAATAGAAACATAGGCTATTGAGGAGGACCTTTTCTTGCTTATGATCATACCCCATACTCTTAACTCTTAGCTCAAATTAGCAAGTGCAGGAAAGGTAAAAAAATAGGAATTCCTCTCTAGTCTAGCTCTTTCATCTGGCTGGCTTGCCCTATACTCAACAACTTGCTTGCTCACTTCACTTGTTACTAAGAAACTCGCCTTTCGCCCTAGCTCTATCCTCAGTTCCACTATACCCGCTTGCTAGCTGGAACATATCCCTTTTGACTTAGGATAGCAACTGCCATTGGAATTCAAACAGCAAGGAAGGTAAGAGGAAGCACTTCCACTAGATAGCTTGGAACTGCCACTGAAACTAGATTTCAATCCCCAGGGCCAAACAAAAGGGCTTAGCTTAAAACTCCAATGGGAACTCAAACTCCAACCTTTAGGCTTCCAACTGTAACTGGCTGGAATGGAATTCGATAGAAGGCAACAGCTACTCAAACCCGGCAGAAGCAGAGGCAGAAAGTGAAAATACTGGAGAAGGCAAAGGGGGACCTTCCTCAAACTCCTGCTCTCTCATTGGATTGCTTGAAAGACTCCTTCTAAGAGTTCAAACGGGAGAAAGACGCAGATGCTTTATTCTTAGTGTAATAATATTCATTCTATCCCTTACTCTACTTTCTTTTTTAGGGAGCAATTCTCTTCATATTCTTTCGAGTAAGCAACTCAATCCGCAGCAAAGGAAACTGAGGCTGCAACTGGCTCGATAGGGAGATTCTCTATTGACTCTCCCGCTCTCTCACTTGTTTGCGAGCTTGACTCTTACCCTGCTTTTGACCTTGCCATTGCCGGCTTGATCACAGGGTAGGGATTATTGATAGAACCCCTAGCCCTCTCTCTAGGACCAAATTCGCTTTATTGGGCGGAATGATAGCAATAGGACTGGTAGCGCTTATGAATGGAAGGCCTTAGGATAGGAATGGAGAAGCACTTTCCTAGAACTGGCTTTCTGATAAAAGTACTTTCTTTCACAAGCTTCAAATACTCCTCAGGCTTTCTCACTGGGTTCCTAAGAGGTGAGGTATGAGGTACTAGCTTTCCCGGCTTGAGAGGAGTAATGTATTTCCCATTCATTTGAATTGCCTGGAGAAAGAGTCCTGCCTTTCTAACAGCCTTTTTTAACTCAAATACGTGAACCGAAAAGGCCCTAGGCAAAGAGAATTGCTGGCTGGACTGGACCGATATGGAACGGAGCTTCCAATGGCTAAAAGAGAGATCGCAAAAGACCTATATCATCTTAAAGGGAGCTCACAATAGATGGATTGCTGACTAAAATCAGCACTTGTTAAGAGACAGCTCAAGGTTTTCAAACTCCATTGGTAAATAAAAGAGCTTTCAAACAGGCTTGCCTTAGGTCTCCAACTGAATCAAGGGAAGAAGGAATGGCGAGATGCTAAACGGATACTGAACTAGTTGGCAACTATTTGATCATTTGGAAGGAAAGTCGTAAGTCAAAAAGGGCAGGGCGTCCTCTTCCTACTCCGAGGAATGGGCAGCCCATGGGGATATTCTTGAAAGCAGACATGTGGACATGAAAAAGGAATTGATAGAGGAAGATTCATATGTAAAGGCTAGGCACCTTCCCGCATTCGCACCTTTAATAAAGTATTATAGAACTAATGCTACATCTGATCTGCTAATTGAATTAGATATTCTATCTCTTCCTTTGAGATGTTTGAATCCTTTAGGTCTTGTCATCCTTGATAGAATCTCTCTCTTCCTGGCCTTGGGAAAGATTGGATTGGATGCTTCTCTCTGTAGGACTTGGCATAAGCAGGACTAGCACAACTATTGGGATACCTTTTCGGGCAAGGCTCCAACCTCACAGCCCTACTTGCTTCCTCTTTATTGAAGGCGGAGTCGTCCCATTCACTCCACTTGGCTCTCCCCCGCCCTGACTCTGACAGAGGCCGAATCCTACTATCCCATTTCCCATCTTCGCTTCTGTAGTGGGTAGGTATAGCGCTTTCCTTCCTCTAGTTCGAGAGTTGCAGGTCTGTGCAGCAGAACATTAGCATTAGTAGTTGTAGTTGGCACTCATCCCGCTTATCTCTCATCTCGGTTTATAGAAAACGTTCTTCATAGTCCTTTGCTAAATCGCGAGTTTATGGGGTCTTTAGGGGCACGATAGGTCCTTTCAAATGCAAAACAACCGTTTATTGAAACTGGAATTCCAGTATAATACACAAGGAAGGACCCATCCGAAAGGAAGGTAAGGGCTGGCACATAGGGACATAGGTTTAACCTCAACTCAATGGGTAGCTCATCTCAGTGGCTCTTAGGCTAATACTACTAAAATAAAAAAGCTATTGCGCTCTTTCACAGCGCAACGACGCTCTAAGACGAGTGAAGAAAGAAGGGGAGACTGTTTCACCTACCCACTAATCTATCTACAATAGAACTTTCTCTTATGTTCTTTAAAGTAGTAAGCAAAACAACTAATACGGGTTATCAAATTAATGCATTATTTGATAACTACTTCATTTTGGTAACTACATAAACTGTTGTACTCCCTTTGGCCTTGCTTAGCCCTCGGTGCGCTAGGAACAGGCTTCCAAAAACATTTATTTCATGTGTATCACCCTTGTTTTGAGCCTCATATCCTCATAAGTCATTGCTAGGAAGACAAAGGTCAAGGTATCCCAATAGTCAAAAGATTTAGGACAGAAAGATCCACTTTTCATTTTCCTAGTTACCTAACCGTGGGCATCCCACTTGAATGAAGGCGAAAGAAGGAAGCCAGGAAAGCTTGCTTGTTGCGATGAGGCCCATCTGAGAATAAAACAGTTATTAGATAAGATTTTGAGCCTACTTTAGTCATTCGACGAAGTGAATGAGGAATGGGAAATATGAATATGAAGTGACCACCTGAAGTAGAGGTGCCATCTCCTTATTATGCATATTAAAAAAAAATTGATAGAGGCATATCCTTATCAGTTATACCAAAGGAATTGATATCCATATTCAACCGGGTCCTTCTAGTAGCAATTCCTCCAGGAACAGATTCTCTAACCTAGCACCGTCTTCAAAGACGCACCCCATCTCTTCCTTGAATAAAGAAATTGCCCACGCCCACGTTCAAGCGCCTAGAGAGGAAGAAGCAAAGCTAGTCTTCTCTTCTTACCACCTACCGCTCCCACCAATAGCAACCCCATTCGCTGCTACCCACTCTATAACTAAAGCACCAAAAGCGACCACTTCGACATTTGCTAATGCTACCGGGGTTGAACTTGAACGCGGAAAGTCGGAATTTTAGGCATAACTTCTCCTCTTTTTCTTTTTTCCTTCCTATAGGAGTTCCGGCTTGCTTCGCATAGGCTACACAAGCCAGGGAGAGTGATGTTGAAAAAGACCGGGTTGTAGGCATAATAAAAAGACCATGCTACCATAGTCACAAGGTAAGAGGGAAAAGATCTTCACCAAGACCAAAGAACGGTATTGGAAGCTTAAAACATTCGTTCCGAGTCAAAAAAATAAGAGAAGATCACAGTAGGTCCTGTTCTTCAAGCATCTTTTCAGAGAATCTTAATTGGCTAGGCTACTCATATCGTTCAGTCTTTCTTTTATGGCAGCTAGTTGAATGGCACTAGTGGTAGAGGTCGCAGATGCGCTGTAATTGTTTTATAGAAGGGGCAAGCCAGATCTTTCCTTGGGAGGACGAGCTAGTACAGCTAGAGAAGAGGGTCGCATTGGAGTTCCCATCCTTTGTAGTAGGCTATGTTATTTCCCTTTTATAACCTTTTCTTTCTTTTTCCCTTTGAGTGGAATGGAAGACTTTTCACTTTTAAGATGAAGGCATTTAAGCAACCTTACATGTCGTTGGAAGTTGGAGTGCCAGGAGGCTAGGGAATACGATCCAGCCGAAGGCAATTGGAGTATCATAAGCCCCTCAAGTTTCCGCAAGCAAAAAGGCGTATTTCAATGTAAAGTTTTATGCATGCGCAAGAGAAGTCGAAGGCCTTAGTCTGTGCCAGTCCCCGAGTAATAAGTTTATATGAATAGTAGACTTTTTAAACCAGTCTTCCAGGTAATACTTTCTATAGTCGCATTCCTCTGCTGTCCCCTTCCCTTGTTTGAGGAGTTCATAGTTTCATCCAGTTCCTTACGAGTGTACCAATTCCCCTCCAGCC